CTAAAGAAGGTCTAATTCTTTAGAATCTGTTCTTAATTTGAATTTGATTTGATACATTGTAGTCAGTTACATTGGCGAATTAGGTGAAGGTGCGGAAAGAGAGGGATTCGAACCCTCGGTAAACAAAAGTCTACATAGCAGTTCCAATGCTACGCCTTGAACCACTCGGCCATCTCTCCTACATAATTATTATGGCCGATAACCCGAGCGAATAGCGAGTTATTCATATTAGATTGTTCGATAGGTACGAAGGACCAATATCAATTCTAACTAGAAAACTGGCTATAAAAATAGAAAACTTTTCATCACTTTTTTTATCACTTTTCTTTAGCCTCCCGGCTCGAAGAATTTTTTTATGGAACGGGTCTGCTTTTATGTTATTTCGTACTGTACACTTCCTTTGTTTGTGAGATCATTTTATTTTCTCACGAGGGGTAATGAAAAGAGTTATAGAATGGATTGCTACCTATGCCTAGATCGCAGATAAATGGAAATTTTATTGATAAGACCTTTTCAATTGTAGCCAATATCTTATTACGAATAATTCCGACAACCTCAGGAGAAAAAGAGGCATTTACTTATTACAGAGATGGTGCGATTTGATTGTTATTATATATAGAATAGATTTTTTAATATAAATATATTTTTGAGTTTATTTATTATTTACTTTACCGCTCTCAGTCTTAGGAAAAAGACACATTATATTATTCAGAATAGAAAAAAAAGACTATTGAAAACAAAAAAGAAATCTACGCTTGTTGAAGGTGAAGTTTCTAAATAAAGCAATTCCTTCTGTCGTGTATCCCCGATTAATGCAACCTCAGATGCTTCGGTTGTTGATTCGAGTATTGAGCGAAAGGTTACACCTATGGGTCCGTATTGTGGGTCAACCCTACTACACCAGTACCAATAGGCGGCATAGAGGAAGAAGCACTACACCTAGGAATCAACAACACGAAAACTTTGTTATTAATGATTCCCTTTCTTTATCGGGATCGGAACTAATAGAAATGGTTGGGACAACAAGCATCCATCTTGTTCGTACTTTGGATACCCATATAACCATCGAAGATTGTTGAAGTGACTAATTCCTGGAAATTAAGGAGCGTTGAGAACAAAGAAATTGTTGGAGTTTACTTTTTTATCTAGTACGAACACGCTTGATATTAAGAAAAGATCTTTTGCAAGAGGGTTGGCTAGAGATTTCTTGTAAAAACATTAGCCCCGCTCAGTTCATAATGACAATATTTCGACCTTTTTTTATTCCATTTTTATTCCATGGATTATTCTCATTATGCACATAAAGGAGGAGCCGTATGAGGTGGAAATCTCACGTACGGTTTTGGAACGGAGAATTCTTTGAATCGAATGACGACCGTAACGGATGTCGGCTCAATCCGAAGGAAATTATGCGGAGGCCTTACAGAATTATTATGAAGCTATGCGACTAGAAATTGATCCCTACGATCGAAGTTATATACTCTATAACATAGGCCTTATCCACACAAGTAACGGAGAACATACAAAAGCTTTAGAATATTATTTTCGAGCACTAGAACGAAACCCGTTCTTACCACAAGCTTTTAATAATATGGCTGTGATCTGTCATTACGTGCGACTATCTCCACTATAGAAATAAAAAAGAAAGAGCAAATACGCTAGTAAATAAAATACTAGAAAAAAAAAATATATAGGCTTTCTACATATTGCATCGTCCAAAAAACGATTTTTATCAGCTGTAAGAAAAAAAGAAACTTCATAGAAGTCGAAATATGAAGAAATATATATGCCTAGATACTTTATTCTATGGATAAAGATCTAATTGATAGAGGGAAGCGCCGTAAAGATCAATTAGCGAGGTTTTGGGCCGATACAATAAATACGAACTGCTTATTTATGTCATGATATGAGATAAAAATTAGGAATCAACTTATGTAATAGAGCCGATCCCCTAAGTTATTGAGCAGCGGTGTAGCATCAGATCCCAAAGACAGTAAGTCTTTTTTTATGAGGAAGAAGTCTTTTTCAAAGATTCTATATAAATTTCTATATGATATGAAACCGAGATAGTTACCTTTCAGAAAAATCTAACGGACGATAGTCCCGAAATGCCTATGCTTTATTTTTCTGAAGGTGGGAGAAAAGATAAAACTTATTATTAAATTAATTTAATCTTAATCCAAATTAAAGTTTGAAACTCATGTAATTAACCTTTTGGTTAACCCGAGACAAATCGATAGATCTATGAGAAATCTCATTCAATTGGGATAATTGGGTATATGATGGTAGGATAAAAAAATGGGACACCAAAAGAATTGACTGCCGAGCCGTATGAGGTAGGAAACTCTCAAGTACGGTTCTAAGGGAAGGAATTGAACCGCCTATTTCGACCGGGGAGAACAGGCCATTCGACAGGGGGATTCCGAAATAGCGGAGGCTTGGTTCGATCAAGCCGCTGAGTATTGGAGACAGGCTATAGCGCTTACTCCTGGTAATTATA